AATCGATTTATTGAATCGGTTATTATTCTTGACTAGCATAAAAGAGATAAAAACCGGAGATTTTCTGTGATTAGTTGATATTTAAAATATATAATTCAAGTAGGCAAATAAAAAAAAAAGATGGTTGAATCAAAATAATTCCTTTTTAAGTTCTATTTCTTTCAGAGGGTAATATGAATGTTCTATTATGTTCTATCAAAACACTAAAAGGTTTATACGATATATCCGGTGTGGAAGTAGGCCAACATTTCTATTGGCAAATAGGAAGTTTCCAAGTCCATGCGCAAGTACTTATTACTTCTTGGGTCGTAATTGCTATTTTATTAAGTTCAGCCATTCTAGCTGTTCGTAATCCACAAACCATTCCTACTGATGGTCAGAATTTCTTTGAATATGTCCTTGAATTCATTCGAGACGTGAGCAAAACTCAAATTGGAGAAGAATATGGTCCATGGGTTCCCTTTATTGGAACTATGTTTTTATTTATTTTTGTTTCGAATTGGTCAGGGGCTCTTTTACCCTGGAAAATTATACAGTTACCTCACGGGGAGTTAGCCGCACCCACAAATGATATAAACACGACCGTTGCTTTAGCTTTACTTACTTCAGTAGCATATTTTTATGCGGGCCTTACAAAAAAGGGATTGGGTTATTTCGGTAAATATATTCAACCAACGCCAATCCTTTTACCTATTAACATCTTAGAAGATTTCACAAAACCGTTATCGCTTAGTTTTCGACTTTTCGGAAATATTTTAGCTGATGAATTAGTAGTTGTTGTTCTTGTTTCTTTAGTACCTTTAGTAGTTCCTATACCTGTCATGTTCCTTGGATTATTTACAAGCGGTATTCAAGCTCTTATTTTTGCAACCCTAGCGGCGGCTTATATAGGCGAATCCATGGAAGGTCATCATTGACTAGTTTCCGACACAGTCTTTTTTAGCTTAGCCTGACGCAATGTATGCGCCGTTTAAGGTAATCCACTTAGGGAAGATAAATATACAAATAAGGTATAAATAAAGATATAGACGATCTAGAGTAATTGTAAAAAAGGTTACGATATTTTTTAGTTGTAAAAAAAAATATGGATTGGTTTGCGTAGGAATGGGGGGTCGAACTAGGTGTATATAATCTAATCGCTATAAGACAACTCTTGTGAATCTTTCGAAGAATGATTCGAGAATCCCGATGACTTTAAGATACAATATTTGGTTTACGGTATGGGGGAAAAACACGTATATGTGATATTAGACATTAACTAGGTATATATGAACTAAAGATATATCTAATTTGTCTTACTATTGTGAATTTAGATAGGGATTTCAATAGAAACCTTTCCATTTCGTCGGTAATTGTGAATTGAATATTGGTTGATTGTATCATTAACTATTTCTTTATTTTTGTTTTGGCGCGAGGAACTTATCATGAATCCACTGATTTCTGCCGCTTCCGTTATTGCTGCTGGATTGGCTGTCGGGCTTGCTTCTATTGGACCTGGGGTTGGTCAAGGTACTGCTGCGGGACAGGCTGTAGAAGGGATCGCGAGACAACCAGAGGCGGAAGGAAAAATACGGGGTACTTTATTACTTAGTCTAGCTTTCATGGAAGCTTTAACAATTTATGGGTTAGTTGTAGCATTAGCTCTTTTATTTGCGAATCCTTTTGTTTAATCCTAAAAACACATATTTTTATTTATTCCGTGGATTTGTTGATCTTGTTTTTTCGAATTTTTTTAATATTTAACTCCTACAATTTAATTACTTAGGAACAACAACCCACGGAAATCCTTGGTTTAAGAATGAGGATCCAACTCACTTTTTCCTTTACCTTCTTAGTCCGATGGACGAACTTTTTTTAGGAAGTATTGCAATTGTATTGTAACAAACGAGGTATTTCGCAACTGACCTGTATAAGACCTGGTACCTAATTCGAATCGAACTAATTCGAATCGAATAAGTATCAAGCTTATTGGAAATTTCCAATAATTGGAAATTTCCAATTGAAAAAAAAAAAATCCATTTTTAATATCAATATATTTTTTGACTCAATTTAGTATTTTCTATTTAGAAATAGGGAAATTCATAATAAAAGAATACAATACAATAAAGAATAAAAATAAGTAGTCTATCTATAACTAGAAGAAAGCTATAACTATAAGAAAGAGGAGATCATATGAAAAATGTAACCGATTCTTTCCTTTCCTTGGGTTATTGGCCATCCGCGGGGAGTTTCGGGTTTAATACTGATATTTTTGCAACCAATCTAATAAACCTAAGCGTAGTACTTGGTGTGTTGATTTTTTTTGGAAAGGGAGTGTTAAGTGATTTATTAGATAATCGAAAACAAAGGATCTTGAAGACTATTCAAAATTCAGAAGAATTACGCAAGGGGGCCCTAGACCAGTTAGAAAAAGCCCGGGCCCGCTTACGGAAAGTAGAAATAGAAGCGGATCAATTTCGAATGACTGGATACTCTGAAATAGAACGAGAAAAGTTGAATT